AGGTGGCCTCTTAGCCAGTGTGTATCATCTTACGAGAATAGAATATGGTGTCAATCAAGCGGAAGAAGTCTGCATAAAAGTATTTACTCAGAGGAGTAATCCTCGAATTCCCTCTGTTTTCTGGGTTTGGAAAAGTACGGATTTTCAAGAACGGGAATCTTATGATATGTTAGGAATCACTTATGATAGCCATCCACGACTGAAACGGATTTTAATGCCCGAAAGTTGGATGGGGTGGCCTTTACGTAAGGATTATATTGCCCCCAATTTTTATGAAATCCAAGATGCTTATTGAATGATAAAAAAGAGTGTTAGCTTCTACAACTGCGGACCTTCGCGGAATATTTTGAATTGAATTCTTTTTTACATCAAACAAACAGAAGAATCGAGGTCTCATTCATATTATTATAGATAGCTTGATCTCCAATTTGAAAGATACCTTTTTTTTCGTAAAAGTCGAGTCAATAGGATGAACTAAAAAAAACGAGTTCTGCATTATGAACTTTGTATCGCGCACATAACTTAGTCAACTTTAGTCACATAACTGGGAATGAATAAATAAGATCGGAAAGCCATAAATGAAGGGGTACAATTCTATTTCTATTGTATCTAATGAATCTTAGGTTCTTTCTGCCCTTCAACAGATATAGAAGATCTAGACCTTTTTTTTACTTGTTTTGATTCTTTCAAACAGAACTTTCCTTTCTAATATGTATTATGTATAAAGTATTATCCATTCTTTTTGAACGGGTGGACCCCCGAACAAAAACAGAGAGGGGTATAAAGGATGATTGCATTTTTTTACTTTTTTTCCTACAGATACATTTAATTTGAAAAATAGAAACTTATCAAAATTAATCAATCCTATGCCAAGAATCTGGTACGCACGAGGATTTACAGTCCTCTGCGTTACCAATGCCAAGAACCAGATTTGAACTGGTGACACGAGGATTTTCAGTCCTCTGCTCTACCAACTGAGCTATCCCGGCCATTACCGAAGTATCATTCTTATTTTATGCGATGACTTAGGTCTATGTCAATTAAAAGCAACGCAAAAGTAGTAAATGAGAAAAGTTTTGGACCGGGAATTTCTTGGATCTTCGAAAGGAAGACTTTATAAATTTGCAAATAAAAAAATGATATAGATTCTAACTAATTCAAATCTATATTTATTTCTCATTTGTACGTGTATGATATATCCCACAAGACTTTTTTTATATAATAAAAAAAAGAAATTCATTATAGTTTGTAAAGGCGTAGGATGAATGAAAAAATATAATGAATTCTTGAATAACTAAAAAAAAGGTAAGGTGTCAAACAGACTGTTTGGGGGAGTAGAGTTGGGGATAGAGGGACTTGAACCCTCACGATTTTAAAAGTCAACGGATTTTCATCTTACTATAAATTTCATTGTTGTCAGTATTGACATGTAGAATGGGACTCTATCTTTATTCTCGTCCGATTAATAAGTTCCACCAAGGATCTATCAGACTATGAAGTTAATCATTTGATCAATACAAAGTAGTGAACTTCATTTGTTAGAACAGCTTCCATTGAGTCTCTGCACCTATCCCTTCTTTCGCGCTTTGTACACTCTGGTTTATTCGCGTAAACCAGGATTTGGCTCAGGATTGCCCATTGTTAATTCCCGGGTTTCTCTGAATTTGAAAGTTATCGCTTAGTAGGTTTCCATACCAAGGCTCAATCCAATTAAGTCCGTAGCGTCTACCGATTCCGCCATATCCCCTTTTTTGCTTTGAGATTCGGATCTCATTATGATGTCTTTCCACTTTTTCTTATGCTGAAACTTTTCAATTCATTACATATAGATACTTTTTTGATTTTTTTGATATCTTCTTTCAGTTTTTTTAGCCCCATCCATATTTATTTAGTCTAATCAACAAAGATTCTATAAAGATTCTATCATTTTTGTATTTGTAATTCAATATGAATTATATATTACATAATAGATATATATATTATTCCTTTTCTCATCTTTATCTTCAATTTTAAGAAATAGTCGAACGGTCGATTCTTTTTTTTTTTTACTTACATGAAAAGAAATTTATGATTATTATGGAAACTTATAATTCTACAATGTGCAATGGAAACAGATTAGAAGTCTACTTCGTAGATTGGAAATTCGAATAATTCTAACAAATTCTATAATATTAGAAATAAAAAATATTAGAAAGAAAATAAAAAGTAAAAAATAATAATAATAGCATGAGGTTAGAACAAAAAAAAAAAAACAAGAATTTCTGATCTAATTAAGATTTTCTTATTTAGAAACTAATGAAATCAAAATTAGAAAGTCAATATATTGCTATATTCTATTAAGTTAATTAAATAAGGTTATGTTTTATTTATTTCAGCTATATTCTGTTCTAGAATATATAGAATAGAATTCTAAATAGATAAGGAAAAATATGAATAGATATAGTTAATTGATACGATCTAGTAGTTTAGTGAATTTGTATGCATGCGCTATTATTTTATTTGAGCCCGCTTAGCTCAGAGGTTAGAGCATCGCATTTGTAATGCGATGGTCATCGGTTCGATTCCGATAGCCGGCTTCTCCATATTTTTGCATTTTTTTTTTATATGATTTGAAATGTACTTTAAAAATTAAAGAAGATTGAAAAGACTTCTTTCGCCCCCTTTTCCAAGAGTTACCACGCCATTTATATTATGTCATATAAACTTCCATATTTAGGAATATATATTGGGTAAGGGGGTTAGATCTTTGCAAAATAAATCAAGAAAATAAAGGAAAATCTTTGTGATTTCTTTGATTGATATATATTGTATATACAATAAAAAAAATCTGTATATTCAGAGAATATATCTTCTGAGCCTTTGTATTCCAATAGTTTATTGGAGTGGATTTCACGTCATTTATCATTATCATTTAGTTCAGTTTCAATTTTGTTTAGTTTTGTACAATTTCAATAAAAAAAGGAGTCTTTATGTCACGTTACCGAGGGCCTCGTTTTAAAAAAATACGCCGTTTGGGGGCTTTACCGGGACTAACTAGTAAAAGACCTAGGGCAGGAAGTGATCTGCGAAACCAATCACGCTCCGGAAAAAAATCTCAATATCGTATTCGTTTAGAAGAAAAACAAAAATTGCGTTTTCATTATGGTCTTACAGAACGCCAATTACTTAAATATGTTCGTATCGCCGGAAAAGCCAAGGGGTCAACAGGTCAAGTTTTATTACAATTACTTGAAATGCGTTTGGATAACACCCTTTTTCGATTGGGTATGGCTTTGACTATTCCTCAAGCGCGCCAATTAGTTAACCATGGACATATTTTAGTTAATGGTCGTATAGTTGATATACCAAGTTATCGCTGCAAACCCCGAGATATTATTACAGTGAAGGATGAACAAAACTCTAGAACTTTGGTTCAAAATCTTCTTGATTCATCTGCCCCCGAGGAATTACCAAACCATCTGACTCTTCACACATTCCAATATGAAGGGTTAGTCAATCAAATAATAGATAGGAAATGCGTCGGTTTGAAAATAAATGAATTGCTTGTCGTAGAATATTACTCTCGACAGACTTAATAAACCTAAAAAAAGAAACCTAAAAAAAAAAAAAACTAAAAACAAGAGTTCGGCCAACTCCCCTTTGCCCTCTTTTTTTATTAAAAAGGCACAAGGTAAGGGGTTTTGTCGCGGAATCTTTTTCCTATTCATGTATCATAGATTGGTAGGGAGGTTTGGATCCCTTGCTTGCTCTTCCCAGCATTTAAAATGTCGATTTAAATTTTATATCGATTCGCTTTTATTTGATTTGATACATTGTGGTCAATCACGTAAAATTGGTGAATTTTTGTTGAAAGTACGGAAAGAGAGGGATTCGAACCCTCGGTAAACAAAAGTCTACATAACAGTTCCAATGTTACGCCTTCAACCACTCGGCCATCTCTCCGACATCAGGATTATGAATGAGTACCTGAGTGAATAGCGAGTTATTCGTCGTTTTTTAGATTATGGTTAATTTTTGACCGGAAAAATTGGAAGTAGATCGAGGGTTTTTTTATTTTAACGAGTTCGCTTTTATGTTAGTTCGTACTATAAAATTCCTTTATTTGTGAGAAAAATTTCTCACAAAAGAAAAGGTAAAGGAAATAAAAAGAGTTATAGAATGGATTACTACCTATGCCAAGATCGCGTATAAATGGAAATTTTATTGATAAAACCTTTACAATTGTAGCCGATATCTTATTACGAGTCATTCCGACAACTTCCGGAGAAAAAGAGGCATTTACTTATTACAGAGATGGTGCGATTTGGATTTGATTATAATTATTTTTTTTCTCGCCGATTTGGAATAGAAATAAAAACGAGTATTGAAAAAAAATCTACGCTTTTGAAGGTGAAGTTTATAATATAAAAAAAGCAATCCCTTCTGTCATGTATCCACGATTAATGCAGCCTTAGATGCTTCAATTGTGAATTCTAGTATTGAGCAAAAGGTTTTTACCTATGGTTCCCGTATTACAGATCAATCCTACTACACTAATACAATATACGAATAGGAGGCATAGGGGAAGAAGCACTACGCTGAGAAATCAACAACACGAAAACTTTCTTCAAAACGATTCCTTTTCTTTCTTCTTCTTTGGGATTGGGACTAATTCAAATGGTTGGAACCATAAACATCCATCTCGTTCGTACTTTGGATACCCGTATAACCATTGAAGACTGTTGAAGTGACTAATTCCTGGAAATTTAGGGGCGTTGAGAACAAAGCAATTTTTAGAGTTTCCTTTTTTATTTGTATCTAGTATGAACCCACTTGGTAGTAAGAAAAGATCTTTTGCAAGAAGGTTGGCTAGGGATTTCTTGTAAAAACATTAGCCCCGCTTAGTTCATAATGACATCAAATTTTTCCATCTATTATTTTCATTATGCACCTAAAGGAGGAGCCGTATGAGATGAAAATCTCACATACGGTTCTGAAACGGAGAATTCGTTAAAGCGAAT